GGACGAAAGAAGGGAATAGATCTAAGCGGGAGTGCTGTCTCAGCATCTCCTCGCCGCCGATTGATAGAAAGGAGGACTAGTATGAATAGAAAGATAGGCGGGATATAACTAAACCAGCACGCACGACTGGAATTGAATGAGCTTCTACTCCCAAGCCAAGCTGGAAAAGCAAGTCTTACTTAAACATCGATACATTACTGACCTGAGTAAGGACTGGATGGAGTAAGGTAGTCCCATTCCTTAAAGGAAGCAGCTCTCGACGAAAGAAAGAATGTGAATAGTCTGCTAGCGAGCTCTTCACATTCTTTCTTTCTAAGAGATTAGGTTGGTGTGTTCAGTGCAATAAAGCATTTTTTTAATAGCCGTAGATACGAGAATTGCCAGCTCACCAAATTGGCAGGGCGCGATCCTCCCGCCCCCTTATCGAAGTTACCTTCTTTTCTTTTTCTTTATCTCTCCTCTATGGAAAGAGGGGATGATACGTGGCGTGGTATACCTGATCGTTTGGTCAAGGAGACGTACGTAAGTCGACATAGCTCCATGTATATGTTCTTTGGAGCTAGAACCCATAAATCCAACGTTGAGGCAATGGACTGGCTTTGGCATGACTCCAGCCTTGTTCGACTCAGGTCAACACTTGGTTTGGTGACTCGTTTTGGATAAGACAACTCGCAGGAATGGCACCCAAAAGAGCAGGGACCAAGCCTTCCTATTAAATGCAGTTCAGGGGAGTGCCTTCTTCTAATCATGGCAGTGTGGAACTAAAACTAAGACTCCCAAAAAGTAGTAGTGGTTCAGCGTCCGAGCTGTTCTTCGTTCCGTTCCCAGCGGAAGGGGGATAGAGATCTTAGGCACCCTCGAATGATTTATCCATCAAATGTTTGGATCAGAGAACAGGCCAGTAAAAGACAGACAACCTACCGTGACAACAGGTGGGAAGTCCCAACAGTGTTGACACCTGAGCAAACTCCTTTAGGGGACGTACAAGACAAAACTCAACAATCTCTTTTAAATGCACAGCCAGCTTCACAGCTGAAGAAACCAAGTGTCTTCACCCGCCTAGGGGATAACCTTCATATCTAAAATCCTTAAGATTAGCTTAACCTGCTTCTATTCTTAGGTTCAAATTACCTTTGCAACTAGGATTAGATTAACTGAGCGGTCCTCCAATAGGCTAGGGTCTCCTTTCAAGCTGCAATTTTCAATAACCGTAAGGTTAATACTGACTCCGCTTTGCTCAAAACTAGGAAGTCCCTTCCGACTGGGCTAAGTTCTTCCCTTTCTATTAGGCAGTTTGAAGCGTCATGTGAATGCTGCCTATCTGCTCTTTGTGTCCGTGTTCAGGGAGTTATGGGAGGGGGAAGGCCAACCAACCGGTATCAAGTTCTCTCTTTTCTCAATTCAACATTGATAGGCCACTCAAGGGACCTTCCTAAGGAACGTATTCGAAAGGGAGACTATTCCAATCGAAACTCCTATCTGGTTCACAGATATAGGCCAGAAGCGTGAGCCGTCTAAAGAAAGGCGTATATTCGAGTATTAGATACCGGGGCGTATAGAGGAGTATGAAAGGCACACCTTAGAGGCTTGTATTCCGGGTTTTTAGGCGTTAGAGGCCCTATTCCTCTCCTCAGGGGTAGGGTTCCGCTCTTCCCGTCGAATTGAATTGATTGATCAATGAAACATCCTTCTTACCCCCTTACGTCAATCCCATGAGCTCAGGAGAATAATATGAAGTGACCACCTGAAGCAGAGGTGCCATCCCCTTCTTCGAGATGCAAAGGTGACCAGCTTTAGCCAAGCCATAAAGGCTCCTTCTCTTTCGTTCGGGTGTATCCCTATTGTCTCTCCCGGTTGTAAACGAGCAAGGTTCAGGCACCGGGCGGGAGTAGGTAGTCATTGGTGGGCCAAATCTCAGGGAAAACGTACCAATCTATTCTCCTCTATCCGGGGCAATCACTACGAACATGCGCTAACCTCATCTACCTACTCGATCGACCGCTTCTTCGGGCGACGGGGAGGTCCATCCATTATCAAAGTCATTCAATTGAATACAGGATTGGTTTCTTTTTCGCATTTTTAGCTAAAAGCTTGAAGAAAATAGACAGCCCTTTAGAGAGAGGAGCGGCACCGGACTAGTTCTACTTAAGGCATTCCGTATCCGGCGGATTTCGCCGATGATTCAAAGGCGGATCACTCATCCGCGGATGCCTAGATTCCTACACTAAAGACTTTCCACTCAATTCATTCTTTTTTCGAACGAGTCAAGCTCGCCTCTTCATCCCACAATGAGGCCTTTTCGGAATGCCATGAATCAGACCTGTTTTTGACTTTGTTTTGATACCAGCGAATGCTCTTCATAAGATCTACGAAGCATTGCGAAGGGCATGATCGTCTTTGCTTTAGTACTGCACAAAGCTTTATCCTTGTCAAGAGGTTCCTTATTTGAAGGTAGTCTTTCACCTTTGTTATAGGCGCTACTCTTGCATGGACGGTTGCTAAAGACTGCTACCCTGGGGAGGCTCGATTGATTAGAAAGGAAGAATGGGAAGTGCTAATCATTGTTACCATGCATGCACGGGGAAGAAGCTCTAGTGGCTTTCAAGGTGAAAGTCGGTTCTTTCAAAGCAAAGCTAGTCGTAGCGCCCTATTGAAAGGGCTAGAAGAGGGTTTTTTACCCTTCCTGCGAAGTACTGATGTGAACTCCCTCCTCTTAGTGAACTACAAAGGAAATCGAATTCTTTCACAAATGACACATGGGAGAGATCAAAAAAGGGCAATGCGTCTTGTATGAGAGTCCTCTTTCTGAATGGAAAAGAGATTTGAATCGGTTTAGTTTCGCTTTGCTTTCATTTAGGAGTGAAAAGGAAAGCATACAATCTTCATTGCCTCATGGTGAAGCACCTACATTGCAACCTCTACTGCCTCTACGAGTCCTTATGTATTTAGCACGCTCTTCCTTCTTGCTATGCTATGCAGAATCCCCTGCGGGCTTTGCTTTGGTCTGCGAATGCTACCTCTTCTACAGCCTTCTCAACGGGTGATGAACCAAACGCAGTGTCTGAACGTGAACAATCTGAGATTGCCTCATCCTTCGCGGCTGTCTGCGTTTTTCACTACCTTCCCCGGTCTGTACCTTTGAAAGAAGCCTTACCACCGGAAAATGGTGGGATAGTGCGAACAAAAGCCAAGATGAGAGAAAACCCAAAGGTTGTCCAGACCTAAATCTTACAAACTGTGGGAACTGTTCTGATAGAGTAGGGGCAAGGAAGACATTACTTCCGAGCCCAAACTCAATCCAAGCATGAGCCGCCTCTTTATTGAATAGCTTATCAATGAGTTGTTTCTGTACAACAAGTGGGAAAGGATCAGTAGTAGAAGACAGATATCATAAGAGAAGAGATCTTTCTTTCGACCAATTAAAGGCCTTAATGGCTTCTCTTGATCAAAAGTCCCATCCATTGGTATACGCCCTAAAGCGGACATAGACCAATCCAGGTGCCTACGGGTTCTATCTTATTTGAAGAGAAGCTATTGAACTTGACGAATAGGCTTTCGAAAAGGGAGTTCTTTTGACTTTACTGATATGGCTTTTTCAGCTGGGGCTTTCAAGCCTACGTTTGCTGGAATGACTGATCTGATTCCAAAGCTGGCTGTATAAGTGACTGATTGGCACTGATTCCGCTTCCCTCCGATTTCGATCTGCTAGCAACTCCGATAGTGAAGCCAATTCCCTCTCTTTGACGGCCAAGCAAGCAAGAAGGGTCGCCCGCCCATTTGTTGCTCGATGAAACGATCCAGATGACCTGACCATGTTTTATTACTATCTTCCTCTCTACTCGTGTCTCGAGTAGACAGATGGTACAGAGGCCTGCCCGCGACAACGAGATTTCTTCGTTTTTATTTCGAATCAAATCAAATAAAGGCTAAAGCGCGAACCTAATCTTTCTTTATTGACTGGATAGGGATACGCATTCGAATCATTGATCTACTGATTGAGTACGAACGAGGAAGCTCTTTATGTTTTAAATGAAAATGAATTTCCACGTGGACATTACTCCGCTCTTCTTGCTCCACCAATAAGCTCCCGTAGCAATAGTAGTCCCTGTGTTAGCATCTTAGGAACCCTGCTTTCCGCCTGCGCCATATGTACTGAGATTGTTCACATAGGTCAAAAGGTACAACGGCCCGAGCGACCAGACTACGGATCTCTACATGCAATTAGCTCACTGCAGGAAGAAGCAATGACAGCCAAGGAACACCGTATATCTTATTTGGAAACCCTCCCCGATATATATATTTCATTGTTTGCAGGGATCAAACTTGAAGCCAGAATCAAAAGGTGAGCCTTCTAGCAGTTTTTCATAAATGATGCCATTTTAGGAATTGGAGCCCTTTGGTAAGAGTGAATGATAAGAATAGATAGAATGTTGAATCACCATTTAGCGGGGCTACTAGGAATGTAAGGTCCCAGCGGTGGTCCGGAAAGTCATCTTTTTCTAAATTAGGTCAACCATCAGGTCCTTCGCCTCCCCTTAAGCATATTTTCGAAATAGATAACAGCTTCTTTTGTCAATTCTATTCATGCTGGAATGAGTGACAATTTCCCTTCAGAGGTTAGAGTAGGGAAGAGTTCCAGCGGACCTTTGGCAAGGGTTGAGTTCTGCCGCTTTTGCTTGACTCCAACCCATCCTGCCTGCAACTCATGTCAGCATTCACCAAAAGCCTTTGGTTGAAAAAATGGATACAGGGCAATTAATGATGTGAGAACCTGGTTGGTGCCTCTAAAACAAAAGAAAACACAGAACAAAAAAAAAGCCCGATATTCGGGAATACGGTAGGTAGGTCCAGAACAAACAAGATACAGGCCAAGCTGCTAGGAAGAAATGTAAAGAACGAGAGTTGTTGAAACTCCTATCTCTTATTCTTTCAATTCATGCTGACATGAGTCACGAGAAATCCTGGGCATAGGTAAAAGGGAACGAGGAACACCAAGAATATCAAGGTTAGGGGACTCAGGAGGGTCAGATGAGTCAGTTCGAAAAGACTAGCAATCACAAAGAAGAAAGCGGGGAGGACTTATGAAGCTTGTTAGGGGCATGGCAAAAAAGGTATGGCTGAGTGTAGCCGCACCTGCCAAGAAAGGGATTCATGTAGAAAAAAGAAAGATGAAATGGCTTGATTAGCTTAGATAAGAAGGTCGGAAAGCAGTGGATCAATTTCTTTGGAAACATTTCAAAAATGCTTTCAGCAACGGCCGAGGATGTTTCAGGACTACTCTTTAGTAATAGTGCTATCAAAGCTGCTGCACCCAGAGTAACAGCACCCTTTTCTTGCTTCAACCTGTTATTCTTCCCTTCTTGGTTTTCGCTTTCTATCATGGGTTACCTCTTCCTCTTATCGATCAACGCAAATCGATTCCCACCTAAGCACAGACCTGAAAGTCTCTTTGGGGGTATGTTCCAACTCGGCACCGACTATCTATTTCTTGTCCAATTGTTTCAGAAAAGTTTGACGGGCTCGGCCCTTATGTGATTCACGTCGCTGGACCAAAGTAAGATCAAGACGTGGAAAGACTTATCGGAGGCGGCACAATATTCGTTTAACATGGAGCTCGTGCCACAGAGGTCAGACCTCGAGAGGATGTCTCAGAAGCAAAACGAAAGTTTCATTGAGTATGCTTACCGGTGGAGAAAGGCAGCCTCCCGTCTAAAGACCCCGCTCACAGAAGAGGATCTGATCACTTCCTTCCTAAGGACTCTAAAGAAAAGAACCCGTATCACAGGTTGGCCAGACCCTATCGGACTTTTCTACTCTGGCAAGAAAGGGAACAAGAATTGAGGCCTCAGTTAAGGCTGGGGCCATGCAAGATATTCTGGGGCAGAGCAGTAGCACCGGTACTCTGGCGGCTAGCACTTCGACCGTTAAAACGAGCGCCCTGAATGAATCAAAGAAATGGACAGGAAAGGCAAAGAAGAGTGAAGGCGAAGAAAACTGTAGCCTTCCTCGAGAAAAAATCTTTCACCATTTCGCTCGACAACTGGGGCTTCGGCAGCTTATATCAGTTCCAGTGTCTCATAGCAGTCTGAATCTGAGGCGTCGAAGCGGTTCAATCTTCTTTCTCTGGATGGTGTGGTAAGGATGTGTGTGAGTAAGCGCCTGATGACGAAAAAGGTTGATCCGGGTGGAAGTCCCCCGGACGCTCCTAGCCTGAGTCCTGCTCCACGGGATAACTATGATCGAATGCTGGCTGCGTGCTACCCCGTGATCGCCAGCGGTTCCTGCCTGGGAGAGGAGACCCCATTGTCAGCCTTAAGGGAAATTCAATTCGATCGATCATGAAATGTTTTGTTCTTTTTGAACGGTTCCTTCTTTATACCAAAATTTATGCAAGCCCATTGCCGGCTAAGCTGAGCCATGCTACCAAGCACCCTTAGCCAATGATCCAGTTGCTTCCGTAGAGTACGTTGATCCAGATACATACCATACCAATTTGATCAAAAAATGAGAAAGACCAAGTGCCAGTAAAGACAGAGCCCACGGTAGCAAGAGATAAAGACCCCTACCATGCCCGGATTCTCGTGAGTGTGATTCAACAGAGTCTGATGCTCGTGCTCGAGAGGCAGATCCAAAGCCAGTAGCTTACCCTAGGAGCATACTTCGGTGTAGCATATATAGCGGCATAGCCCTTTGACCTAGGTGGAAAAGAGATCTATTGATACTCACCATCCGTCTCTGGGAAGACAGCAGCGAGATTGACCATAAGCAAAGGCAGCTACTGAGGCAGAATCCGCAGGAGGTACCACCACCGGTAGCTACGGTAGTACCATAGGCGAAGGCAGGGGAAGGACCAACAAAGGGTAGGAGAGGGCATAGCCAGTGCGGTTGACTCTTTCGATTTCGCAGTGGATTCCGCTGGTCCAGTTCCTTATGCCCCAGATCCAGATCGTGATCGAGACCTAGTTCCCACCGTAGCTCATCGCTGTGTTCTGAACCCCGTAACCTAATGAAGTGGGTAGGAGTATTGTTGGCTATGAGAATGTCCATGATGAAATCCCAGCTAACTGAGTTAAACGCCTTCATAAGATCAACCTTTATGGCGCTCCGCGGGGAGCCTTGAAGCCTATGATAGTTCTTGAGGAGCTCTTGAGAGAGCTAAATATTGTCTGATATTCTCCTACCTTGAACAAAGGCAGATTGGTTGGGACTTATGATATCAGGAAGGCAGTGCTTTAACCGATTAGCAATAATTTGAGTTATGCACTTGTAGATAGTGTTGCAACAAGAAAGAGGCCTGAAATCAGACATTAACGAAGGATTGGGCACCTTAGGGACAAGAGAAATGATGGTGGAGTTAACTTCTCCAAGTAGCTTACCATGGTGAAAGAAAGAGGAAATAGCATTAATAAGATCAGCTTCAATAACACTCCAAGCTTTTTTTTAGAAATACGCAGTAAAACCATCAGGGGCTGGAGCTTTCTCATTGTTGAGAGAGAACAAAGTATCCAACATTTCATCAGGGGTGACCGGACTGTTAAGAAGGTGCAAGTGATTAGAGGACCAACAAAACCCTTCAAAGTGACTGAGAAGATCCACTCTGTTGGGAACATAAGGCATAAAATGACCCGTTTTAAAGTAACGAATAGCCTCCGTTTTGATGTCAGCTTGGTTGGTGAGTTTATTGCCATCATCATCAAAGATACAATTGAGAGAAGGAGTTCCTGGCTTTCACTGATCTGTGAAAGAAAGCAGTGTTCTGATCGCCAAGACGAAGCCATTGAATGTGAGCTTTTTGCTTAAGGAAAGCTTCCTCCGAAGAAGCCAAGTTCACAAACTTCCTAAAGCAATCTTTCCCGTCCCCTGCCAGACAGAAAATCTGGATGATTAGCCCAAAAGTGGAAAAATGGAAATGGTTTTTTGCCCGTTGAAGGACGATGCTAAAGAGAGACAATAGCAGGGCAATGATCAGAGATACCAGGGGGAGAAGTCAAAGAATTTGGAAAGAGATAGGCAAAGGACCGGTCGAAGGTGGATTGGAATAGTTCAAAGAGAAGGTATAGTGGCCGACCTCCAGTCAAAACTATAAGAATTCATCTGGCCAACCAACCGGTATCAAGTTCTCTCTTTTCCTCACCCACGCTTCTACCATGGGGCGAAAACCTATTCTTTATTGCCAGAGGAAAGTCGCGAGAGAGCGAGAGTCCTTTAACTTCATCTACTACTTCTCCGACGATTGATTTGATTGCTTTTTATTGGTATGCTAGCAGGGAGAAGGGCACCAAGCGGCATTGATTGGATTGAGCAGGGAAGCGAGCACCCCTTACTATACTATTCATCTTCACTCCTAAACCAAGCCAGCCAGGAAGGTAGTTCAACCAAGCAAGCCTTCTCCTCCTGCCTAAAGGCATAAATGTAATCCGGCCTTTACCTTTCCTGAGTGAGCTGGATTCGAGGTTGACGAAGTCCTTCTTCAATGAAGTTAGCGTAGAATGAATGAAAAGCGGAATCTGAATAAGAGTCCGATTCGAGAGCTATAACCAGATAACAGGGAAAGAAGGATCGGGATAACCAACCGGGATTGCCTGTCTTCAGATTGAAGTTCGTGGGGTGACCTCTGAATAGTGTTCTAAATGAAAAGAGCTATTGAGGGAAGACTGCTAAACCAGACCAGACAGCTGGGTTAAAAACCTGGGTGGAAAGAATCGAACTCGACAAAGAGACCGAAACTGGAATAGAACTCACTCGATTGGGCTTAGCAGAAGGAAGAGCGACTGCCCTCTCTCGATCCAGAGTAGGCAAGGGAGCAAATGGAACCAGTCCTACCTTTAAGTTGAAGAAAGAATCTGAAATCTTAGAATTAGCGGTTGAGCAGACGAGCTGATGGGATCTAATCAACTGTCACACTCAAAGAGGAAATGACGTTAGCTGATGTGCTGACTCAACCAGAGGAGATAGAGAGCTAATCCAAAACCAGGACTCAGTCAGGAAACAAGGAAAGGCTTTTTGATCTGACCAAGGAGCATCACGTTGGCTTTGAAGCAGCTGCATTTATCGAGCTTGGGATTGTTGAGCGAAGTTCTCATGAAGGGCATTCCAGATCTGATGTGCATGTAGTCTCCCCTCATAGGTCGAGTACTCCTATTTGCGTCGAGTAACTACTGCTCTCGTTTGCGTCAAAAGTACTCTCGTTGCATTTTCCTTACGGCTTAGCCATCTATTCCACTTAGTTCTGCCACTGGCTTGCTATCTGCGGTCTGCCCTGAGTCTTCGATCGGTCTATCGAGTGTAATGGTCTATCCGATATAAACGAATGGCTCTTCTGCCCCCACTGCTCTCAGCTCTCATTCTGTGCCTCCCTTCGGCTGCTAGCTTCGTCCACGAGTCATTCCTCACCTGCCACTGTGGTATGCATGAGTCCCATTCCTTCTTTGGCTAGCTCCATCCACAGTAGTGTATGTAGTAGAGATATGCCCCCGTCGGCTTAGGAGCTCATCCCGTGCTATGCGTAATAAATCCCATTCTGGTTAGTCAGTCCTGGAAACTACTGAAGAAAGGGGCTTAGCCTAATACCAGAGGGTACAAGACTTTTTTCTCTTTTTATCTCGTCTTTCTTGTCTTTATGAAGTCCATACTTGCTTCCTAGTCATCCTCCATTCTGGTAGTTGCGAGCAATAAAGAATACCAACTAGGGACGCTCTATACCCTTCTGACTCAACCAATGAACACTTAGCTTTTTCGCCGCTGTCCCAACTCAAGCTCCTCTCTTTTGAACAGTCATAGATTGACCTCCCTACCTCTCTTTATCCGTATCGGTCTTCAAGCCGTCTCATATCATAGGTCGTGTAAGAAGTGGTGATCTCTCGTTCTAATGTAACTTGCCCCGCAGGCCGTAGTAACTACAGTGACTCTTGCTCCTGAGCTTCCAGCAGGAAAAAGAAAGCCACTGATACGATAAGGCATTCTAATCGCTTCTAGAGGGGACATAGAAAGATAGCAGTTAGCAGACGATCAGAGAATTCAATGAGAGTCTCTATTTGCATATCAAAAAAAAGAAGAGATCCATATGAAATTCATATAATAAAAGACAGACGCTTATACACTTTATCACACGCTAAGGCGAGAGGAAGAGATTGACTCCTACAGATAGCGAGGAACTCGTAAAGTGATGACTCAGCCTTGAGTGGTGATCCATCATCGCTAGCTAACTGACAGAGCTAATACCTGATCTACGCCCCTTCTGATCTACGAGCACCCTTGCCCGCTCTTGTTCATTTCATAAGATGGTGACTAAGCGATTGGTAGAGCAGCAGAGACAGCAGCATATCCTTTCGACGAGTGAAAACATCAGTAGCAGGGGTAGAAGCAAGAGCACCTAAAGTACGAATGTTAGAAGCAGTTACAGGTCCAAGAGCGAAAGTAGATTATTCTGTTGATGAAGCTGATTACCCAGTAGCTTATGTTGCAGTTGATTAAGTAGATTCTGATCCAGTAGCAGTAGAAGCAAAGGATACATTTCCTATCCCATCTTCTTTAATCTTGAGCTCTTTTATCCTTCTTTAAAATGGAAGCCCCAGGAGTACTGCATATCTTAAAATATCATGAATTCTCTCGGATCTCCTCAGTAAGATGAACCTGGACATTCCTAGCCCTTGCATTTTCATTCGTCATTCCTCCGTCTACGGCGTCCTCCAAGTCTTCTCTGGTCGTTGGACAGGGACCAAGGCTTCATGGAAACAATTGAAGTCTGATCCAGAGCCCTATCGAATAAAATAAGGGCATATGTAGAAATTGATTCTTTCCCCACCGGAACTATTACCTTTATTATCCATCTTTTATTATCCTGAGAGAGCGTGCCAACAAAGATCTTTTCGCTCTCTTCACTTACCCCTTGGGAAGATCAGCAGAAGGAAAAGTCTGAGCTGGATGATGCTCTTTATCCTCCATTGGATCAGACACACTATCTTCTGGAGTCTTTGATGATGCAGGTGGAACACCTTGGTATTCAACAAACGAAAGCTTTTAGGGAGCTCACTCTAAGCATCAATCTCTACACGGCATAGGAAATTCTTTTCCTCCCTTCTGTTAAATTGTCTGCATAAAGCCCACCATACTTGCTACACGGCGGAATCCATCCTCATCCCAAAATTCCAGAGGAACATTGTAGAATTTCGCCCTGACTGGAACTCTCTTAGGGCTATCTTTAGACAGTTTAAGCATCGTATGCCATTTCTTCAAGATGAGGAATTGTCCACCTATGTGCCAAGGACCCTTTTCCATGACTGTATCTCTACTACTAATACTGTCAAACACAAAGAAGAAGAACCCATCATCATTAGCCTTGACTTCTACTAGGCCCTCTTTCTCCCACATTCTGAAAGCTGTTGAGCATACAAGGGTGTAAGACAACTTTTTGTTTAAAACATAGCCAACAAGGGCTTTATCCCAATCACCAGGGATTTCTACCTTCCTCTCTAAAACCAACTCAACTACCCCATCTTTCTTATCAGGTGGAATTTAGTGGAACTTCATTCTACTCACCTCTTCCTTAGCCGCCACGTTCGCCCATGTTCTGACTGGAGGATCATTGAAGACTTCATTCTGTAATAAAAACCTCAGGTTTAACTATCTAGCACTTGCTTCGCAACCTCTATCCCTATAGGGATCAAATGATGAATTTCAATTGTACCTTTGACCGTTCTCAATAGTTGCGCCTCGGATCGAAAGCTTGGCGGGGTACTGTGGAAGAGACTGGAGGTCCAGAAGGCCGGGAGGAAAGGAAGACCAGTGAGCATAGCAGGTCCAGACCAATTGACTTGACCGACATAGCCCGGTTGAAGCACCTATTGTGGTTGAACCTCTTTATCCAGCACCAGCAACAATAGATCCTCCAGCAGCAACAGATCGAGACCTAGAAGCAAAGGTGCCTGTAGCATCTCTTCGCATGGTTCCAGATCCATCTCCGGAAGCAGCAGAAGCCTCAGGCTCTGCAATTAATTGGAGTCAGACTTCTGGAGTCCGTCTTTCTTATGACTCCAAAACCCCCATTGGGCTAGCAAATCTCAGTGGAAGTGGTGTGGCCCAAGTTACTTTTTCACCCTTGTGGGTATCCCAACTTCATGCTTCCCCTCACCAGGCAGAATCTTCTTTCTCTTCGTAAAAACAAAAGGCAGTTCCTTCTGAGCCAGGATCAAACTCTGATTAAAACTCTCTATCTTACTAATCCTGGTAAGATAGAACATAGATCACAAGGACTTTGACTTCGAATGACGCTACTCCGGACAAAGACGCCAGCTTGCTCTCTCATCCCTCTAATCGGAGGACGCTACTAAAATAGATCTGCACAAGATCGGACGGTCGTTAAGAACGGCAATTTCTGATGCTAAACCACTAGGAAATTGAGTTCACATCTGTTCCTCCTTCCTTTTCTTTTCTCTTGGGCATTGGTTAACGAAAGATAAGGTCAGTTTTGGTTACCTCGCCCCAGTGGTCTCTTTACAGCCCAGTCAGCATGGCAAGCTAGTTGGTCTACGATCTACAGCTTTATAGATGTTTTCGACATTGCGGTAACCGTAACCCCGGATATCCCGAGCTGCCTACGTTGATGTGATGATCCCACTGCCGATATCTGAGGAGGAATCCATTCATCTGAACGGCTCTTTATGTTATAAACCTGTTCCATAAAAAGCGCTAAGGAACCCGACAAGAAGACCATCAGAAGATCAGAATATCATAACATAAGCATCTCACTTTCCCTACCCTCCTTAAAGGGTTGGATGCGACAATGGCTCAGTCACCTAAAGTGGTATTGTGAGATTGCAATGAGCAGCCAGCTATCTGTGGCCGTTATAGATATCCTGCTCTGGAGGGGATCTCCAAGCCAAGTCATTGATTGATCTACTTCTATACTCTAGGGTTTGAACTTGCCCGGTCCTAGTAATAAGATTCCGGAACCACTCCTCCTTACCTCCATTCGGTTCCCTCCGGGGGGTAGTTACACGCCGTCTTTGATTAGCAACAAGAACTACTAGCTACAGGAACTACTAAGTCAATGAACTCACTGACCGGTTAACTACCTACTATCTCAGAAATCAAGGCTTGCCTGCTCTCCTTCCTTAGCGAACCCCGTACGCTGTAAGTTATCAAGTCGAAATCTCATTGATGTAGTGCTCCTTCTCCGACTCTGACCGTGAGACTGACTTCCTCACTTCCCGGTAACTCACTTGTGTGCTTCTCGATCCTGCTGGTCAAAGATTCCTCATGATCCGCCTCCAGGTTCAGGGAGACCTAGTCCGGAGGTGGCTAACGTGGATAGCTTTGCTAAGTCTTTTTTAATGCAAATTACGCGGAAAACGCAAAAGTGCGACTTTGAGATGCCCATTTCACTAATAAAGAGGTCTTGCAACTCATTTTACGGGGTTTATGAAAAATGAAACTTTAGATCGTAGGTTTCAGCAAGTAAATCGGCTTGCAACCTAAAATCCCGGGAAAACGCTAAAGTTCTCGCTCGACTGTCTGCTGACCTTCACTCTCTCTAGTGCTCATGATGAGCACTGTCATAAAATGAATGGGTAAGCCCGGTAGTTCAAGGTCGTAATCTACGGGATCAACAGAAGCTTCTCTTGGTCGGTCAGAGCTCATGTTGTTGTTTGTTTACCAGGGAAACTCCATTGCTAGGCCCACCTGGATATAGGCTCGTACAGAGACAAGACCCAGTGACAGATTCATTTCCAGAGTCAGATCGAGTGGAATCTGTCCCAGAAGTGGGGCCAAGCCAGGGGCAGTAGGGGATTGAGATCGGGCCGGGCCAACAAGCAACATCAGCTTCTAGGGATAGTATTAGCTCCAGTTGCTCCAACCATTCTAGTGGACCGGTCGAGGCCAGCAGTATCGACAGAGCCAGTGCCGGGTGTGCGAAGGCAGCAGATCGGGATCGAAGAGCAGTTGTTTAGCAGAGGTATGAGCCCGACATCCCATTATGTTCCTTTCGGAATCCAGCATCCATGAACAGAGGTATCGGCAGATAGAGGAAGAGGAACGCGTCGAACGAAGTCAGAAAGAGGAGAGGCTCAAAGTACTGAAAGAATGTCATTGGTTTGACCTTCTCACTCCTGACAAGCAAGGATTCGCAGACGATAGATAAGACGAGAATTCTAACGGGAAGGGTACTTACCAAGTCATAAATGGAATAATTTATTGAGAAAATACAAGACCAGGCACAAAGCCACTAAATTACAACTTGAGAATATCAAAACAAATGCCCCAGTTTTCACAGAAACTCCTGGACATTGTCTTTGATTCCCCTAAAACTCAAAGCTTTACACCTAACATCAAAAACGATCCTTTCTACAATAGATAAAGAGCTGTTAAATACATTCTCATACATCCTACTCTTCCTTTCTCTCCAAATGTGGTAAATAGTAGTAGCCCAAGCAAGCTTCTTTAAAGAAATGAAAAAAAGAGTTCCCTTTCAAGGAGATAGACCATATAAAATAAACTCATAGCTCCAAAGACGAGGGAACCTTCTCAGACTACAAAAAACCAAGAACCTTTCTCCAAATGGTAGCTGTGAAGTTGCAACCAAAGAAAAGGTGGTCACGGTCTTCTATATTGCTTCTACAGTACAGAATGTGCAGCTAGCACTATCAATGAGGCCCAAAGATATCAGTTTCTCTTGGGTTGAAAGACGATTGTGGATGGTGAGCCAAAGGATGAAAGCATGCTTGCGTATGGCTTTCAATCTCGATCTGCCAACAGTCAATCTAAAAGAGGCCTTCTTACTCTTTCCCTAAAGTACTCCTAACATGGGGGCCCCCTTTAGAGTAAAACCGATGTCGTTCTCTAGCTAGTATGCTAGAGGGATACATCAGGCTCATTTAGAGAAGGGTAAGGCAATATTAGGTTTACAGAGCGGATCGAACTAGTAGGAAATCCCATGATAGAGACATCTAATAACATCACAGAATAAATATACTCTATCAATGCCGGTCAACAGCTGTATGTATTCGGTTTTGTGTTACCGAAAACCTCTCAGAGCTGATGTAAAACTCTAAATGAGAAGAATATCATGGTAGACTATCATCGGATACTATCATGGTACAATATGATGGTCCAGGGTAGAGACACCTTGAAAAGGGAAATCCTGAGTTTGACTCTAAAAAGATAATAGCGAACGCCATGCCACACATTGAATGGATCAGTAACATTGTTCGAGATTTACCAAGAAAGGATACGGAAAAAAAAGAACTAGTTCGGTTTTGGAATGAGTTTTACAAGTATTTATTTCCTCAGATGAAAAGTGAACCACAAGATAAGTCAACAAAATCTGTTCAATATAAAGATGCTGTCTTCCATTTTTTGACGGATGAAAAAGAGAGAAAAGAACCTATATCAAATGAGGATTTACGCGATATCCAAATTAAGATAGAAGACATGACTCTCAAATTCGATGAGGAATCGATGTTTAAGAGTGTTCCTAACATTATCAAAGTATTAATCAGTAAAGATAAGCAAAGTGCTAAGTATTTTCTTAAGGAGAAGTATGGTAATGTGGTGGTAAATGCAAATGAATTGCTTTCAGAGTTCGGTCAATATACGATAGAGGCATTAATTGTTTATGTACTATGTCAGGTTTTTAATTCACTTGAATCTAACTCTATAATTCGTGTTGCTTCTTTGGTTGAACAACTAGAGAAAAGTGTCCGGTTGCAAGCTTCATTATTGAAATGCAGGAGATGTAATATCAGTATGGCCACAGTTGTTTTTCAAGAGAAGGTGTCTGATGAGGAGATTCAAAAAAGATCTAAGTTGGACGAGAAATATCCTTTCGGATCCGGCTTAGTTCAATTCATGGAGGATAGGGGTTTGATAACTTTAATGAGTGATATGAGCGGAACAGTTCGAGTGAAGAAAGGAGATTATTATCTTCCAAACCATCTCTACGCTGTATGCAACTTCGATATGTCATTACTACCTATCAAACTAAACCTGCCTATGGTATTCCCACCTCAAGCTTGGAAGAGTACCCGCAGTAAGGATCTACCCCCTAGAAACCTTTCCGATCTATCAGGGGGTTATTTAAGTGAGCCAACAGGGGAAATATATGATCGTTACCGCCTGTTAAGTACCGGTGACATTAATAATTTTTATATCTCTTTTGGTGAAGATCAAAATAAATACAAGTCTCTGTGTAGTGTAATGAACAAGCTGCAGAGTCAGGCCTTTTCAATCAACAGTGTTTGGTTGAAATATCTTCAAGAGAATGAGGTCTTATTAGTTGAATATGGTTATCTCATGCCAAGCTTTCTATCCTCTATGAATATAAAAGAAGCCTCCTTATTACTTCGAAAGTTTCACATGAAGGATGAGACTATTAAGAAATTATGTAGCTTTAGCGAATTGTTACAAACATTGTGTAAGAACATTCAACGTTGTCGTTATGAGCAATTGATTATCAAGCTGGCAAAGGCCTACGATGGTTATCAATTTTATTTGCCAGCCTTTCTCGACTTCCGAGGTCGAATCTACCGCAGTGGGGTCTTGCATTTCCACGAGCGTGATATAGCAAGAAGTCTGATTGTTTTTGCGAATAGCAAACCGAATAAAGACGAAGACGATCCACATCTACCAATTAAGGATAGCAAACCGAATAAAGACGAAGACGATCCAATTAAGATAGCAGCTATTGCCTTCCATTACAACTCTTTCGTCTCTGTCGAGGAGTCAAGGGTGTGGTATCAAAATTTAATATCACATATCAAATTCTTGAATGATAAGGATTTTAATGTGTTACTTATCGAGTTCGGTCGGGATGCAAAACACCCCTTTCAGTTCCTCGCCAATCTACTTGGATACAAGAATAAGTACATCCCTATTACACAAGACGCATCAGCGAGTGCATATCAGATTATGAGTTACTTTTTGTTGGATGATAGCCTGGCTACGAGAACAAATCTCATCCCATCTTCGGATGGAAATATCCAAGATATTTATTCTTTCATGCTCGATGAGCTCAAGGAGTTCATGAATGCAGAACTAGATAAGAATCTATCTGGGATAGTTTGCGATCACCTCACTCGTAAGCTAGTCAAAGGTATCTTTATGCCTATTATCTATGGTAAAACTTTAATGAGCACCGCCGGCGATCTAAAAGATCAACTCTCTCACTACATCACTCATCAGGAATGCTTCACTGTTGCCTCTGTCTGCTTTAAGTTCTTTAGGATGAAATATCCTGGCATGGATTGCCTGATCCGGTTGATCCGGAGTATAGGCTGGATCGTGTCAGCTAGGGATAGCCCAGTTTTCTATAGAGTGCCTTACTTTACCACGGTACAGGATTATATGGTAATGGAGGCTATAAATATATGGGTTTATGATCGACTTTATAAGAAGAGGCGTCGGGTGAGTCTCCGAGTTTCTTCTTCTAAGAGAGATCGTAGGAAGACTGAAATCTCTACCTTCGTAAACTTCATCCATCAGAGGGATGCCCTTATTGCAATGAAAGTAGTGGAATCTATGATTAAAGAAGGTGCGCCTATATACACTGTACACGACAACTTTATAACTACAGCGGAATATAGCCATCTTATACCAGAGTTTTATAGCCAGACCATTAGTGATATGGGCTCTCCACTTTCCATCATCAACGACTTCATCTATATGAATGTTATTAAACCTATTGTAATATGTCGGTCAGATGGACCTACTGAGGATGAGTTTAAAGAGAAGATAATCCCAAAAGATAAGCTTCATTATTACTTAATGGAAAATGTACCTGTGAACATAAGCAAGAGGATGAAGGCAACTTGGGGTGAAAGGATCTCGGGAATCCTGGCCTCTTACGAGAACTATACTCGTATTGTTAGCGGTGATTTTCAATCCCCTAACCCTAGTTGGGTATATCATGATTATAAGTGGCATAAATTCCAGTACAAGCTAATCAACAGAAGGGAAGGACTTCCCAATTATTGCGTTCACTATTAATATGAAAGAAAGAATGAAGCATAAGATGGCATACACGACAGACAGCGCATATACTGGAAGGTTATTGAATCGCTTATATCAAAAGAGAAAACGAACAACAGACCAAAATCCGTATCCTGGTTTAATCATTGCTTCACATCACTTCTCCGAGCCTTACCCTGTTGTTAATGAGATTGACCTGCTCTGTCTTGCGGTCATGGATCACTTAATCCAGTTTGCTTACCCATCCTTATCTGGTTACGGTAAGTTCACAATTAGCTTTACCATGAAGCGATCTTACGGAGAGGAGATCTCATTTACGCTAGGTGATGCTATCCCCTTGACTTATCCAGATTGTAAGTTAATTCCTAAGAGTGAGGTCTATGCACATATATCTCGATATATTACGAAATATGCTGAAATCTACGACGGCGATTGTGTAGTTCGAGTCGATATCCGAGTCTATATGGACGGCCAAAAGATGGATAGGCAACCCCCATCTTCAGAGGAGATATATATCTCACTTTCTGAAATCATTGAAGGCGGATTGAGTGAGATCGATCCAATAACCGCAAGACAGATCAAAAATAGTAAGCGTAGCCATCCAACCCATATCACAGCACTCAAATCATGTTGCACTAAGCTGAAACCATTCATGGTAGCCGATACGGAGACTATACTGATCGATAACGTTCATACGCCTTATGCTGCTGGTGTCTTGATGGTTCGTCCCGGTGAACAGATCAATGATATTATGATTGATACCTACTTCAGTGAAGACTATTCAATAACCATGGATTCGTTTGAAGAAAGGAGTACAAAGGTACTTTATGACTTGGTATTAAGGATATCTACGATTGTTAGACAAGAACAATCAACTTTGACTATTTTCTTCCACAACTTAGCTAGATTCGATGGAATTCTCTTGCTTAAGCACCTAGCAAATAATCACAAGAGCTACGAGCTAAAAACACTGATGAGGAACAATAGGATTTACGAGATAGCTGTCTATTCTGGTAAAAAGAAGTTATTCCGCTTCAGAGACTCCTTGAATCTACTCCCTGGCAAACTTAGCTCCCTAGCTAAGAATCTATGCCCGGGTCTAGGCCCGAAAGGCTCTATCCCATATGATGAGGTGACACTGTCAAATCTGGTTAGTATGAAAAAAAGCTTGTTAGACTATATGAAGCAGGACATCCTTCTCCTTGGAGGTGTAATGCTTAAAGCTCAAGAGATATATTGGAAGGAGTACAAGATTGACATAGAAAGCAAGATAACCATTTCCTCACTGGCTCTAAGCATCTTTCGTATGAAATACTACGATGCTTCTAATTGGCCTATCCACATCCCAAACAAGAATGAAGACAGCTTTATAAGGCATGCCTACTACGGTGGTCATACAGATACATACAAGCCATATGGCGAGGACCTATACTACTACGATATAAACTCTCTCTATCCCTTTGCAATGAAAGAATTTCCTATGCCTGGTGGTGTGCCAGTCTGGCATGGTAATCTGGAAGGCCTGGACTTAGATAGCATCTTTGGCTTTATTGAGGCATATGTGGTATGTCCGAAGACTATCAAGATGCCCTTTCTACCCTATCGAGACAAGAATAACACTCTCATCTTTCCAACCGGGGAATTTGTTGGAGTGTACTATAGCGAGGAGTTAAAGTATGCAAGAGGCCTAGGCTACACTGTGCTCCCAATCTCAGGCTACCTCTTTGAGAGGATGGAAAGCCCATTCAGGGACTTTGTTAGCTCACTCTTTGAGAGCAGGTTAGAGGCAAGGAAAGAAGGTAATGAGGCCTTTGCCTATGTGTACAAGACCCTTATGAATTCGCTATACGGTAGATTTGGCATTAACCCTAAAAGCACTACTACCGAGGTCTGCGATGAAGATCGATACAAACATTTGATCAGGCATAGTGAGTTGATATTCGGTGATATGCTTTGCGAGAACAACTACATCGTTGCCTACCATAGCAATACCGGGAAGGGATCAGATTATTGGAACCCACCGAAGAACGCTGCTGTCCAACTAGCTGCTGCGATCACTGCCTCTGCTAGGATCTATATGTACCCTTATATCTCAAGAGAGGACTGCTACTACACGGACACAGACTCCGTTGTGCTTGGTCAGCCACTACCTGAAGAAGTGATTTCTTCTTCAGTCTTAGGTAAGTTTAAGCTAGAGCACAGAGTCAAGAAAGGCTACTTTTTAGCACCGAAATCCTATTTCTTCATCACAATGGATGGCACCGAAGTAATCAAGTACAAGGGACCAGGGAAAAGCCTGGTCACTCCTGAATGGTTTGAGTCACAGTACGCTGATCCATCTCGTACAGAACGGGTACCGTTGGAAGCCAACTTCCGGATTGATTGGCACACTCTTAACATCTTCAAGAAAGACACATTGGTAAGGCTTGGGATTAAGCTGGGGACCAAGAGGATACCACTATATCACAGAGATGTCTGGGTGGATACTGATCCAATTGATATCAAAGACTTGTCTTGCCTAGATCACATTGGAAAACAAATAATCAAATCACTAAGGAATAATCTAATACAACTACAGACTGAAAATAACATTCTCAATGAGAAATTATCTCAGAAGGAAAGAGAGATTGCCGAGAGATACAAAGAGATGAAATCACAGTTTGATGCTATGAAGAATACAGAGACTAGTCTTACTGAATCCACAACGGGATTAGAGCACCCAACAGAGGATAAGAAACAGAAGCCGAAGGGTACGGGTCACAGTAAGAAGAAGAAGAAGAAGAAAAGTAACGCTAAGAAGTAGAACTATAATGACAGTAGCTAACTTGTAGCGCTATGACCTAAGATCTTGATGTTAGAGAATCGAATTCGACTATCTTTAAGAGCAACGGTCTAGACAAGGCTTCTTCTGCTAGGAATCAGTCAGAGCCTACAGAAAAGGATAGGAGGTAGTTGAGTTACAGTCAAAGTGGTATACCAATTCGTTGCCTATGTATGGAGAATCTTGAGAGAAACTCTTTTATAGGACAACCACAACCTTTCCCTTTCCCTTTCCTTTCCATAGCTGAGATCACTTTACAGTTGTTATAGGCCTTCGTAGGGTACCTGTAGGCTAAAACGACTATGTTATTGAGCGAAGGTAAGTTGCTTTCAATTAGTGACTTTCTATATGATATTTCTACTCAGGAACACAGACTTATCACGAGAAAAAGAAAGTGAAAGTAATGAATAGCTCATTCATCTCTATCATACCATTCTCTCAGATGCCCTAACTAATCAATAAGGGGAAGAAAGACCTTTCCCGTAAATGCATTCTGCCTTCTGAAAGAGAAGCCGCATTCCCCTAAAGAAGATGGCCATATCCTCGTATCGAGTTAGCCCTTTATCTGGAGCTGGTTTTATGTGTTACCCGGGCTAAGCCTTCGAGTTTAGATAGACAAAGATGAGAAGTATGGATGAAGGGGATACTAATTGGGGACGTGTCTTAGTACGGGGCGTGCAGGCACACGTCTCTGGAAGGTCTTGCAAGTAGCAATTGCTTCCAACCACGAGCTAGGCCAATAAGGTAGATTGGTTAGATTTGTAGTATTTTGACGGAGCTTACGTATACAAATGGCTTTATTGGAAGGCATCCTTCTAACAAGTGTAGTTAACTCTTTTGTTTTTAGATTGATTGGTAAGGGCGGAAATGAGTCACAAAACACTGACCCACATATAAACTTTTCCATCTTGTCCCAGCCGGCTCGAACAGGCAGCGTCTTTTTACATGAAGAGGTTGGACTATTCCTATCCCCGGAACAGGAAGAAAGAAGCAGAAATCCGTATTGGCGACAAGGGATACCGCCATCGATCTGTATATAGGAAACAGATATTGATAGATCTATCTTTCTTTGACTTACTGACTTCTTTCACGAGACAAATATGGATCTGTCTGTATATAAGAAACACATGTCGAACCTGATAAATGAGACACATATCGATTCTCTTTCTTTATATAAGAATGACATTCATCAACAGTGGTTTCAACCTCAGTTGCCGGTTACTCTTTCCTTTGACTTGCTTCCTGCTGACTTAAGCTACTACCTACTCCATTCAGATTAGATCAATTTATAGCCAAAGAGCCCTCACTCAGGCATACAAGACAGCCGGAACTACTACTACCAAAGCAATCCCGTCCTTTGCCTTCTCTCCCAGTAACTACCACCGGACCAGGATCTCCGCATGTCGCTAGGCAGTACAATCTGCGATTCCCTCCTCGGATCAAGAAAGTAAGCTGGTCATTCCTGAGCCCTAGTTAATTGAAGATAGCCTTTTCCAGTTCCAAGTTCTTATTCTTATTCTTTTTCCGGGTGGGAAATAGCCTCGCAGAGGACCGCCCGCAGGCGGATCAGAAGTGGTCCTCGTCTTAGTGCAGTTCCAGTACGATTCGGAACGAATGTCTTTCTTGTTCATCACTCGCACTAGCTGTACTAGTCATAGCAGGAGTCCCCTCTAACATCTTTCGACAAGCGAGCGAAGGGACTAACTAGTCGTTAGGCACGAGAGTCGCGGAAACGAAGTCGTATTGAAAGGAGGGAGCGAACGGACTCATAGCGATGGCACCATAGCACATAAAGCGGAGGTGCCATCAGCATACGAGGAAGTGAGGGAACGACCCAAAGAGACGGGATATAGGGAGTGCACCGCTCGGGGAGTGGTGTGCTCTCGTCCCGAGTCACTGTGCCAGCGAAGGCAAAGGCGGTTATTTCCCTCTGCTTAATCGAGTCGTCTTGTATAAGCTAAGCGAAATTGATGGCTTAAGTCCCGGGACCCAGAAGCGAAATTGCTTTCCTTTAGTACAGCTATAGGGCTTCCTTCTCGACTGACTTCCTCTATTAGATAGGATAGGGCTAACGTCTTAACATCTGATAGGAAGCTTCTAACGTCTGCAGCCTCTGATACAACTACCGGGATAACTAGATACCCAGGACTTGGGAATGGGGCGCAGCAAAAGCAACCTGACTTATCCAGATAGGAGGGGCTAGAAGGGATCACCCTTATTGCCACACATAAATGGAGCGATTGAGGTTTTTATTCCAGCCCTTATTATATTCTTACGATCGATGACCTCAATATGGGAAGCCCGAACCACGCCTAGATACGAGAAAAGCTCCGGAGGAGAGAGGCTCAATAGAATCAATCTTTTGACTCCCGGTACGCTTTCCGTCTCTTCTTCTTGCTTTGTAGTGTAGTTCAGTACTACTTTATCCTATCTTTTATGTACTAGATGCTAGAAACCAGGGGTTCTGGGCACCTTAGCTCAACTTGAAGCACAGGAAAGAAACAGCTATTTATAGACTAAAGGCCCTACCCCGACTTCGGGAAAGAGAGACAGAAGAAGTTTCACTTCGGAGAGCTTCTACTAGCTTGGAATTCCCTTTTACCCTAGCTCAGGAGAAAAAAGGGCCCTAGGATATCTTCTCCTACTATTAAATGGAGGATTCCGCACGACAAAGCAAACCCTCTTATTGAGCTAAAAGCGCACTTATGGTATCCTGCTTAGTGACTGGAACAAAGGAACTCCCTCAGGGCGGAACTTAGATCATTCCCTCCTAGCTCTTTGAAGTAATGCCGCCTTCCCTTCCCTATGGAGTTGGTTTGTTCCAGGGAATAATCTGACTTAACTGGGCTCCCAGCTCCATAAGGACTTCTTCAACCCGGCCTCCCATTCCAGACGAGAGTCAGTACTAGGTTTCATAATTCCTCTCTTCCTGGTAGAATTCTATCTCTTCAGCTCTTCGATAGAAGCAATATTGGATTACAGGAACTACAGCCAACTAGTAGACGCTCCTCCCTCTTGCCAGGAGGAACTTCGATGCACTCTCCTTCAGGTAGGATTCTTTTATAAACATTGAGGAGGTAAGAGCCCTATCAACCATACATTTCGCATACTAGTGAAAACTAGAAGCTTAAAGTCCTTACTCAACTACAAGTACAGTAAGGAAGGAAAGAGAAAAAACAGATGAAAAGACGTAATCTGATACCGAGGGGAAAGAGAACTACTAGTATGAAAAGATAGAAAGAGATTCCTATACAGCTATGTAGAAGAATCGTCCGGGTAGAACGAAAAGAAGGAGGGCTAAGACTTCTAACTCGCGTCTTAAGCTTTCATAGGCCCTCAGGACTTCTCAAAGAAGAACTCACCCTATTCCTATCTAAGGAAGCGACTCCTGACTTGAGGAAGGAAGGACTCTACCTATCTAGCTATCCATTTTAGAGCTGTAAATAGAAGAAAGCTACAATCTCATAAAGCTTGCAGGCAAGGAAAGGTATGAGTTCCCAATGTGGAATTACTCAAGGTGTCCCAGAATGGATTCGGCTTCTATGCTTTAACTCAAAATAACAGATTGCCAACAACATTAACAGGAAGTGAAGTACTGGTCGGACTCATCAAGCTTACCTTTCCAAAGGTCCCAGAACAGAACCCTTTTCCTCATCAAGCCCAGCAAAAGCACTTCCTGGAATGGAACCTTCTGACTCATCAAGTCCAGGAACATAACCCTCGGACTCAGCGAGCTGCCCTTCGTCGGACTCACCGCCTACGAGTCGCTACAACCAAGCAAGGAAGTCGGCCTAAAGGCCTAACACTCCCAATCTACTACAACCTAGCATTCAGGAGTTCCATACGCTACTAGTCCTGCCTCGGCCGAGTCGGACTCCCTTTCACAACTATTAGGAACTTTTGTTCTTGTTCCTTACCTCACTGTCCTTCTTCGTGCTCATGGAGCTGCCCTTCGCTTCGCTACAAGAACGTAACCAGTCGCTTCGCTCCTTACCATCCCAGAGCGTAAACGTCGTCCTCAAGGAGCTTTCCTTTCCAAAAGAGGAGATTACCTTACCAGAACGTCACCTTCTTCCTAAAGGACTGCCAACTGACTTCCCTCCAAAGTCCTTCCCTGAACCCTCGCACTGAAGGAGTTTACCTCACTGTAACTTCCCTAGATTTCGGTCGAACTCAAGTTCCCAACGAGATTCCCTTCACAGAACCTTTTTCCTA